AATCCCTTTTTGACTCTGCGCCATTGATTCCACTATTATTAGTGAGCAATAATGGAATAATTCCTTCATCGAGATAGGGGACATAATTCACATGGATATAGTAAGTCTCGCCTGGGCTGCTTTAATGGTAGTCTTTACATTTTCCCTTTCACTCGTAGTATGGGGAAGAAGTGGACTCTAGAGCTACTACTAATTGAGTTGAGGAATCAAACTCTATCAATTGTTTTATAGATCGTTCTGCAACGCGTTTTGAACTATTAAAAAAAATATCTTCAAAAGTAAGACGATTATTTCAGATTGATCGGAACAAATAGATGTATCAAAGAAATAGAATTGGGTCCTATGTCAATTACATATATGGAATTGAATTTATATCTACATATAGGAAGATAATATTGTAGATTGATCTATATTAAGTCTCTATCTTTATTATAAAGTACAACTTTATACACTGGATAACTTTACACACTACAATAAGACTAATAGATAGTATGGTAGAAAGAAAGATTCATCTATTTCTTTCTTACCATACTATCGGATCTCAGAGAATACTGCCTATTATAGTCCGCTCATTTCATTTAAGACGTGAAATTGGAATCCTTTTCATTTTCTTTCTTCAACCATTGATAAGAACTCAGAAGTCAAGTTGAATTCAAATTCATTTTGAATTCAAATTAATCATTTTGACTGACTGTTTTTACGTAAATGATAAGTAGAAAAGCCGTAGGAATTAGAATGAACAGTGCAGTAGCAATAAATGCAAGAATATTTACTTCCATAATCTCATCGTTTTTTTACTTCACAATAACTCGGGATTTAATCCCATAGAGATGATAAATCTTTCGCCTGTCACTTCAATGAATGAATTACCTCTCGATGATCTTGAATCGGATCAATATCATGAATAACAATATCTGGGCTATCAAATCAATTCGTCGTCGAGAATTGAATAGTATAACATAGGAAGATCTTTTATCCATACCGAATCCAAAATTCCTTTATTTATCATTCTTTTCTGTTCTTTCTTTTCTATAACATACCTTAAGTCTGTCTTCCTTGTACAATCATCGGATGAAGTATCATCTGACCACCCGTCCGTTTCCATTAGTCACAAACCCCCAACAAACAATAGAAGCGAAGTGGAAAAAGAAAGGAGTTACGTTCTAAACTCCGTTTTTTTAATAATCTAGTTTTCTTGGAAGACAAAGAAGTGCGATAAAAATGAATCCCGGGATAAAAGATGTAATATTGCATCAAATTCACTATTTTCGTTTCGGGTTTGTTCTTTCTTCGATGGGCCCCCTAAAAAAAAAATAGAAAAAAGGAAAGAAAAAATATGCATTCCCTTGCTAATGCTAAAAGGGGTGGGATCTTTGATTGATCTTTCTTTTTTTTACCCTCCTTCCGTAGGTTATTAGTACTGGGACCCATATATCAAAAGCTCAGTGTGAAATTTAAATGAAATAGATTTGTCAACGTGAATCACTACAATACTTCACATTAGTAATTGAGGTTACACAAAAAAAAACCGGAGTCAGAAGGGGAGATTGTTTAATCTGGAAAAGTATTCTATCAGGGGAATTTTGTTAATTTCATTTTGTATTGTACAAAAAAATGAATTTCATTTGTGTATGTGCGCCCGAGAAACATAAAGCCCTATATTCCATTACATGGATCGGAAGCAATCGAAAAAGCAGACTCAGTATCTCTTGCAATACTAACTATAATGCTCCCAATAATTGTACTAATCTACATATGTCTTTCTCTTACCAATCGGTACTAGTTGAAGTAATGAAAATTCCCCTATTTGTTTGATGAGAAATGCGAAACGGCAAAGGAAAGAAAAAAGAACCCCCTTGGGAATGAAATTCTGCTTCCTGTCCCCCCTTTCACAGAAAGGGGAGAGATTAATTGATGTACTTATTGGATCCGTCGGGACTGACGGGGCTCGAACCCGCAGCTTCCGCCTTGACAGGGCGGTGCTCTGACCAATTGAACTACAATCCCAGGGAACTAAGGGATCTAGCAGAAAATTTGATTCTTTTTTATTCCTCCGTATCAGTCTGAAGGACAAGTGGGTTATACCATCTCATGGTAGATTAGCGAATTGTTGGGCCGAGCTGGATTTGAACCAGCGTAGACATATTGCCAACGAATTTACAGTCCGTCCCCATTAACCGCTCGGGCATCGACCCAGGAAGAATCCATTTTCTTTTAGGCTTATTGGATTTTCTTTTAGGCTTATTGGTAATCCATGATCAACTTCCTTTCGCAGTACCCTACCCCCAGGGGAAGTCGAATCCCCGCCGCCTCCTTGAAAGAGAGATGTCCTGAACCACTAGACGATGGGGGCATACTTGCCCAACTGCCATCATACTATGATCATAGTATGAACAGTTTTTTGAAATTGTCAATATAATTGAATGGTATGATTAGAGCCGAGGGATCTTTCCGTTTCGTTTTTCATGATTTCATCTAGATTCGTCATTCATGACTCATT